TATTGCTATAAAACAAGCTCGTATTTTATCTTTGTTACCTTTTCTTAATAATGAGAAACAATTTGAAAGAACCGAGTCGACCGCCAGAACTGCGGGTCTTCGAGCCAGAAATAAATAGGCTTACTCTTTCTTCACTTGAATAAAAATTCAAATCCGAACTCAAACGCAGATTGATGTTTTGTTCGAAAAATATGAAAAATGCAGATTTAATTATCGTGTCGTAAGAAAAAAAAGAATCGGGTAAGAATAAATCTTTTTTTTTGAGTGTGTTCATTCATTTTTACTAATTTTTTATCATATTCATTTTGACTCTACCCTCCCGGAGTTCATTCTCCGGGGAACTCCGTTTAAATTATTCCGGTGGATTCTTTACAATCTACTTCTTTTATGATCTCATTGGAAATCATATAAAGACAATTTTTATTTGATATAGCTATTTGTGCAAGTATTTTACGATTAAGAAGCACCTGTTTCTTATACAGGTCGTGTATTAATCTACTATAACTATAGGATACCCCCATTTCACGAATTACTGCGTTTATTCGAGTGATCCACAAACGGCGAAAATTTCTCTTTTGCTTATCCCTATCCCGATGAGACGAAACCAAAGCTCTTATTTTCTGTTGAGTAATTGTTCGAGTAAGTCTTGAATGAGCCCCTCGAAAGCTTGATGCAAATAAACGAATTTTTGTTCTACGTCTCCGAGCTATATTTCCCCGTCTAATTCTGGTCATTGAATAAATGAAACTTTGACGAATAACTAATAGATTTCCTTTCTTTCAGTTATTCTTTTTCCCTTTCCTAGTCTATTAATAACAAAGCTTTTTTCCAATGTATAAACTAAAAATTCCAATGGCTTTGGCTACTATAACCTTCCCGACCACTATTTTTCTTTTTTCTAGGCATTTCACTTCGAAATAAGAAATTTTATTTTACTAGGTATCAAAATAGAATAAATAAAAAATAGAAATGGATAAAGAAATAGCGGCTTCCTTCGTTTCTATGATTACTTCTTAAACGGTGAGGTTTTCTCTATACACCGGAGCCTTTATTTCATTTAATCAATGTTATTGGTAACTTGTATAGTTCACATTCTTTGGCTCTACCCATGAATTATCCAGTAATAGGTCTTTCACGATTAGATCTACTTACACAGTAACGGTATTTAATTATGAAAGTTGGCTGGGTAGCTAACCCTGTTAGTCCGTTCTTGCAAGAGGGGGCCTAAGTTTTCTGTTTTTAAGTAAGATTTCCTCCGCTTAATGGATAACCATTTGCTACCAATGGAGAATTGCTTCTCATCTTAAATTGAGATGGTTGGATTTGCACCAAAGGAAACCATAAATTTCATACACAATAGAATGGATATATTCTCTTTTTTTTTAGATACTGAATTGAATGGACTTCTTTTTCTATTCTATCCTATTCGCCGGTACTGATCATTGATACTAGAAAAAGTTTTCTTTATTTTATCCCAGCTCATGATCTGAACGAGTCGCACATACACCCTAGTACATGTTCCTCGACGCTGAGGGCATCCCCGAAGCGCGGGGGATTTTGTGACATTTCTGATTGACTGTCTTGTATTTCTAATAAGTTGTTTAATAGTTGGCATGTTGAAGCATATCATATAAATAATGGGCTGGTTTAGATCGATCCTAACCTGATGATTTTGAATTACTTCTATTTAATTTTCTAGTAAATTAAGCAAAAATCTAAAATATGAAATCGAGGATTTACGCGAAATAAATAGAAAATCCGGGCTATTTTCACTCAACCACCGCTACAAGATCAACAATTCCATAAGCTTGGGCTTCTGTTGCTGACATAAAAACATCTCTTTCCATGTCTTCCGAAACAACCCATAAGGGTTTGTCCGTTCTTTGTACATAAACCCTTGTGAGGGTTTCACGCAGTTTGAGCAGCTCTTCCGCTTCCAGGATAAATTCTCCCGTTTGTGCCTCATAAAAAGAACTAGCAGGTTGATGAATCATTACCCTGATGGTATAAGAAAAGAGGGGTTCCTCTATTTTGCATGATGAATAGAAAAGAAAGATAAAGAATAAAAAGAAAAAAAAAAGACAGAATTGAACAACCGTACGGGCATCTTTTATGCATTGCATACGGCTCTATAATAAAATTGACCTTTACCTTCCATCAAAGAAAAAAAATAGGATCTATCAGACCCAGATTGGCAAATGATCAAATTACCACCCTTCCTTTCGTAGGAGTTCAAAAATACTATGATGGTTCCGTTGCTTTATATATATTTATTATTATATTATTATTTAGTTTGTCTGTGTTTCAGCAATCCCAAAGTTGCTTTTTGTAAAATAAGGAAAAAATAATCTTGTTTTTTTTTATTTTCGAACTCTTTCAGAACATAACTAAGCTCCCCGGTGTGAAAATAAAAAAGTTTGTGACGCTGAACTGGACTCCCCAACATAAAAAATAGGAAATACCTTTTATCTCATACTACTCTCTCGATACATAATCAAAT